TACAAAAAAATAAGAGAATATCCTCAGGTTTTGAAGGAATTGCCCATATAGGGATTAAAAAAAGAATAGATTTGATTCAGGTCATAATATATATTGGATTTCAAAATTTATTAATAGAAGGACGAACACGGGGAGTCGAAGAATTACAGATGAATGTACAAAAAGAGTTTCATTCTGTAAACCGTAGACTCAACATTGCTATCACAAGAATTGAAAAGCCTTATGGACAACCTAATATTCTTGCAGAATATATAGCTTTACAATTAAAAAATAGAGTTTCATTTCGAAAGGCAATGAAAAAAGCTATTGAATTAACTGAACAAACGGATACAAAAGGAATTAAAGTGCAAATTGCAGGGCGTATCGACGGAAAAGAGATTGCACGTGTCGAATGGATCAGAGAAGGTAGGGTTCCTTTACAAACAATTCGGGCTAAAATTGATCACTGCTCCCATACAATTAGAACTATCTATGGAGTCTTAGGCATAAAAATTTGGGTATTTGTAAACCAAGAATAAGAATAATGGACCTTTAGTTATCTCAACATTCTCCTGAGCAATATAAAAAATTTATAAACTTTCTTATTTTTTTTTTACCTTAATCAAATTAATCAAAGAAAAACAAACAATATTATAATTCTATAAGGTTGAATAAAAATTCGATTTACTCTTTAATTTAGGTTTTGTATAATTGCTATGCTTAGTGTGTGACTCGTTCGTTTTAGTTTTTTTAGAATTGAGATTGCAAAAAAAAAGATGACCCCAGTATAAACTTAGTAACTATCAAAAATAAAAAAACTAAAAACTAATAACCAACTTATTGCTTCGTATTGTAGAGATCCCAAGAACCAGTCACTATATGACTGAATCGATCATATAGTTGTAGCAACTGAAATTCTTTTCCTAAAAAAAATTGAATTATGAATTGTGAAACAAAATAAAGGGGGATGCGGAAAAATGGAAGGATGAGAGAAAGAGAGAATAAAGATCTCGATGATATATGATTCCAATATGTATGGTTTATGAAAAATCACCCCATAAAAAAAGGCAGTGTGATAAAGCATCAACATTAATATATCAATATATTAAAACGAAATGAAATTGAAACTATGAAATAAATATAAATAAATATAAGAATAATCAATTCAATTCTAAATTTTAAAATAAATAATAATAAATAATCTAATCAATATAAATCAATTTATAGATAATATAGATATTATCTATCTAATAAGCTAATAAGATAGATAAATAAATCATAAAATGATAAATAATAAGAAAAAAATAAGATAGAAAAGGATATAAATAATAGAAAATAGAGGAATAATTGAATCGAGCTTCGGGTTAAGAAAACTGAGGAGATTGACTCGGAAACAAATAACCGATTTTGTTGGTAGCTCCATTGCAGAGTTCAGGCCTAAGCATTAATGGAGAAGCTATGGGAACGATGGAACCTGTGACTACATAGGATTTATTTGATTGAAAAATAATCAATTCTAATGATTCATTGGGTAGGATGGCGTAATGAACCAAGAATAAATGGATTTCTTCTGAATGGTCATGAAATGACCCTATAAATAAAGGAGAAAAGAGTCAATATTCGCCCGCGTACCCTTTTGTTTTATATTTATTGTTTTATATTTATTTTCTTTATTATACTTTATTATATCTTTATTATACTTTATTATATATTTATTATTTTATTATATATTTATTATAATTTATTATATATATATTTATTATATATTATTATTATTTATATTTATTATTTATTTATTTTATTTATTAATTTTTATTAATTAAAATTTCTATTTATATTTAATATTTTTTAATATTAAATTTTTTAATTTTTTTTTTTTTCATTTATTGGATTACTATTGGGATGATTCAATAGAGGTAAAGTTAAATACTTTAGAAATTTTTAAAAGAAATAAGCATTATCTATAAACAAACACATCTAGTTATATATGCAGCTCCCTATGTAACAAACTCAATATACAATTCAATATCAAAATAAAAAATTAGAATTATTATATTAATATATTCTTTATTTTGATAGAATGAAATACGTGTGTATATGTAAAATTATTGAATAATTTAATTCGCGAGGAGCTGGATGAGAAGAAACTCTCATGTCCGGTTCTGCAGTAGAGATGGAATTCAGAAGCAACCATCAACTATGACCCCAAAAGAACCCGATTTCGTAAACAACATAGAGGTAGAATGAAGGGAATATCTTGCCGAGGCAATCATATTTGTTTCGGAAGATATGCTCTTCAGGCACTTGAACCTGCTTGGATCACAGCTAGACAAATAGAAGCAGGGCGAAGAGCAATGACACGATATGCACGTCGTGGTGGAAAGATATGGGTACGTATCTTTCCCGACAAACCTGTTACAGTAAGACCCACGGAAACACGTATGGGTTCGGGGAAGGGATCCCCCGAATATTGGGTATCCGTTGTTAAACCGGGCCGAATACTTTATGAAATGAGTGGAGTATCAGAAACTGTAGCTAAAGCAGCTATGAAAATAGCTGCATGCAAAATGCCTATACGAACTCAATTTGTTATTTCTATTTCAGGATCAGGATAGGTAAACAAAAGTAAGTAAAGGTGTATTGAGAATGAAAAAACACCCGAAGATTTATTTATCTCTGGACAGACAATATTTATTTTTTCCCTTTTCCCTTGCATTAAAATAAGAGATTAAAAAAAATGATATGATTCAACCGCAGACCCTTTTAAATGTAGCGGATAACAGCGGAGCTCGAGAGTTGATGTGTATTCGAATCATAGGAACTGGTAATCAACGATATGCTCATATTGGCGATGTTATTGTTGCTGTAATCAAAGAAGCAGAAGCAGTGCCCAACATGTCTCTAGAAAGATCAGAAGTAATTAGAGCTGTGATTGTACGCACGTGTAAAGAACTCAAACGCGACAATGGCATGATAATACGATATGATGACAATGCAGCGGTTATCATTGATCAAGAAGGAAATCCAAAAGGAACTAGAATTTTTGGTGCGATTGCTCGGGAATTGAGACAGTTGAATTTTACTAAAATAGTTTCATTAGCACCCGAAGTGCTATAGTCTCCTAAATCAGACTAGTAGGTTAAAAGACTAGTAGGTTAAAATAGGACATACTATTTTTATATTTCTATTCTATCTATTCTATTATTATTATATTATTAATAATTATATTAATTATTATAGAAATTATAGAAATCTAAATTTTATAAATAAAAAAAAAAAATATTATAATTTAATTATACTATTTCATAGTATATTCCTATTTCTATCCTATTTCTAGTTATATCATAGTTATAGATATAGAATAGAATATATAAATTCTAGAATTCGAATATCTGAAATAGATCCGATTAGTAGATCGTGTCTCATGCATATACTTTTAATTAAAAAAAAAATTAGAATTTAATATTTAATAATAATAAAATTTAAATAAAAAAGAAAAAAATTAAAATAAAACAAAAAAAAACATGTTGATTATATCAAAATGAGGAGGCACCGATAATTATAGTTCGTCATGGGTAGGGACATTATTTCCGATATAATAACTTCTATAAGAAATGCTGACATGGATAAAAAGGGAAGGGTTCAAATAGCATCTACTAATACCACTAAAAATATTGTGAAAATACTTTTACGAGAAGGTTTTATTGAAAACGTTCGAAAACATCAAGAAAGTAAAAAAAAATTCTTGGTTTTAACCTTATGGCATAGAAAGACTAGGAAAGGGAATAAAATAATTTTAAAGTGTATCAGCCGACCCGGTCTACGAATCTATTCCAACTATCAACGAATTCCTAAGATTTTAGGCGGAATGGGGATTGTAATTCTTTCTACTTCTAGAGGTATAATGACAGATCGAGAAGCTCGACTAGAAAAAATTGGAGGAGAAATTTTGTGTTATATATGGTGATTCTCCTGCGGTACCTTAATACTCGCTCGAACTTACTATCTCTAAAATAGAGAGGAGAAGTGAATTATAGAACTCTTCCTCTAGTAGTTGATACTTAAAGGGGGTTATATGGAATGAAAGAACAAAAATTGATTCATGAGGGTTTAATTACTGAATCACTTCCCAACGGTATGTTTAGAGTTCGGTTAGATAATCAAGATCTAATTCTAGGTTATATTTCAGGTAGAATCCGGCGAAGTTTTATACGTATACTACCCGGAGATAGAGTAAAAATCGAAATGAGTCGTTATGATTCAACCAGGGGACGCATAATTTATAGACTTCGAAAAAAAGATTCGAACGATTAGATCATTCTTTTAAACATCCCTCTCGTAGGGGTATAATTTTAAATTAAAAATTAAATAAACTGATTAAAAAAAAAAAAAATAGATTCAGAATGAAGGTAAGGAATAAAAAATATGAAAATAAGGGCTTCTGTTCGTAAAATTTGTGAAAAATGTCGCCTGATCCGTAGGCGTGGGCGAATTATAGTAATTTGTTCCAATCCGAGACATAAACAGAGACAGGGATAATTCTTCTCAAGTTCTAAATAAAGAACTTTCTAAAAGAAAAACCCATGTACATGTAAAAAGAAAGAAAAAGGATCCGTTTTCATATAAAACGGATATTCCCGTATCTTTCTGTATATTTCTGATTCTTCCTTATTTTTTTTATTCTTATGAATATGAGATAATAAAATATGACAAAACCTATAGCAAAAATTGGTTTACGTAAGAATGCGCGTATTGGTTCACATAAGAATGAACGTAGAATACCGAAAGGAGTTATTCATGTTCAAGCGAGTTTCAACAATACTATTGTAACTGTTACAGACGTACGAGGTCGGGTAGTTTCTTGGGCTTCCGCGGGGACTTCTGGATTCAGAGGCACAAGAAAAGTAACACCTTATGCTGCTCAAGCAGCAGCACTAAATGCTATTCGTACAGTAGTGGATCAGGGTCTGCAACGAGCAGAAGTTATGATAAAGGGTCCAGGTCTCGGAAGAGATGCGGCATTACGAGCCATTCGTAGAAGCGGGATACTATTAAGTTTCGTACGTGATGTAACACCCATGCCACATAATGGATGTCGCCCCCCTAAAAAAAGACGTGTGTAGAAATAAGAATTCAAGAGATTCCACAAGAGATTCCAAGAGAAATAAATAATTCAATGATCCGATACAATAATCATAAAATAAAGAAAATAAAAATAATAGTATGGTTCGAGAAGAAGTAGCAGGATCCACTCGAACACTACAGTGGAAATGTGTTGAATCAAGAGTAGACAGCAAGCGCCTTTATTATGGTCGTTTCGTTCTGTCCCCGCTTATGAAAGGTCAAGCCGACACCGTAGGTATTGCCATGCGAAGGGCTTTACTTGGAGAAATAGAAGGAACATTTATCACACGTGCAACATCTGAGAATGTGCTGCACGAATATTCTACGATAGTAGGTATTGAAGAATCAGTACATGATATTTTAATAAATTTTAAAGAAATTGTATTGAAAAGTAATCTCTATGGAGTTAGGGACGCATCCATTTGCGTCAGAGGTCCCAAATACATAACCGCTCAAGATATCATCTCACCACCTTCTGTAAAAATAGTTGACACGACACAGCATATAGCTAACCTGACAGAACCAATTGATTTGTGTATTGAATTACAAATCAAGAGAGATCGCGGATATCGTATGAAATCTACAAACGAATCTCAGGATGGAAGTTATCCTATAGATACTGTATCCATGCCTGTTCGAAATGCGAATCATAGTATTCATTCTTACGGGGATGGGAATGAAAAACAAGAGATACTCTTTCTAGAAGTATGGACAAATGGAAGTTTAACTCCTAAAGAAGCACTTTATGAAGCTTCTCGTAATTTGATTGATTTATTGATTCCCTTTCTACATGCAGAAAAAGAGGACATGAATTTCGAGGAAAATGAAAACAGATTGAATCTACCCCTTTTTTCCTTTCAAGACAGATTCACTAATTTCAAGAAAAACAAAAAACGAATTCCATTGACATGTATTTTTATTGACCAATCAGAATTGTCTTCCAGGGCCTATAATTGTCTCAAAAGGTCCAATATACATACATTATTGGACCTTTTGAGTCATAGTCAAGAGGATCTTATGAAAATGGAATATTTTCGTATAAAAGATGTAAAACAGATATTGGGCACTCTACAGAAACATTTTTCAATCAATTTACATAATAAAAAGTGTTAATTTAAAATCCGTTGGAATTAAAAAAATTTTTAGTTTTTATAAAGAAAAAAGAATAGAATGAGTTTTGAATCTACGGTACGATCCATATATCCAAATATATGGATCATAATAAGATTATAAGATTGATTCATGTATCTAGGGAAGATCCAGAACCGGATCCTCCTTAGATACCTATGTCGTGGCATTTCACGGGTTAATCAATTTTTAAAAGACCTAAAGTTAGGGATTTCTCAATAGGCAATGTTGCTCCAATACCTAACCAAAGAGCTACTGCAGTACCGATCAAAAAGACTGTTGTAGCTACTGGACGACGAAATGGATTTTGGAATTTATTGACATTCTCCAAAAAGGGTACTGTCAATAATCCTATTGGTACTGAAACCATTAAAAGAACACCCAATAACTTATTTGGTACTGTGCGAAGTATTTGAAATACGGGAAAGAAGTACCATTCGGGTAATATTTCCAACGGAGTTGCAAATGGATCTGCCGGTTCACCAATCATTGACGGCTCTAGAACTGCTAAACCCACATTACATGCAATAGTGCCTAGAATTACTACTGGAAAAATATATAAAAGATCATTGGGCCATGCGGGTTCTCCATAATAATTATGCCCCATCCCCTTAGCCAATTTAGCTCTTAATACAGGATCATTCAAATCAGGTTTCTTTGTTATTTGGATAGGTGAATTCTTAAGGATCCATCCCCCAAAAGAACCGGACATGATAATTTTTTATCATCCGGCTCGAGCACAAGAATCAAAAGAATGACAGAAATAGATCCATAGAACATAAATGGGTCCATAGAGAATCTATATTTCATATCATACATATCTACATCTACATAGATAATGTAGAATGACTCTATGTAAGAAAAGATTTATGAAATTCTATTTCCCCGAGTTGCAACGATTCTTTGCTCATTGCAAAGAATTCAGTTCTGGCAAGGAAATGCTCAATATCCAAGTAGGCTTACAAATTGGATCATGATCAAGTGCTTTTTGGATTATCTCATGTCTTTTGTTTGCTATTTATCCCCACAAAATCTCGATTTTATTACATACAACAATACAAAGTTTTTACTTTTTATTAATAAAGTCTAGCCTCTGTTCTTCCTTAGATCCCTTATTTAACTCCGATAGTATCATAGATCAGGGTCGATGCAAAGGAAATGAATGCATCTCCATACTATAATTAGATTACTATCAAATCAAATTAATCAAATAAAATAAATACTATCTATCTGCTATCTAATATCTAATATCTATTATTACTAATAATTTATAAATTACTAATAATTAATAATTATAAAAAAAATTATAATAAAAATTATAATATATAATATAATATATAATATATATAAATAATATATAATAAAATTATAATATATAATAATATATAATAATAAAATAATAATAAATAAATAAAACAAAGTGGAATAGATAGAACATTGGATCATGCCACATCCCTTATTCTAGGGATCTTACGGAGCCTGTTCATGCATAACATGATTCGGGTATGATCATAGAATAAATTCTCCTCAAGCGAACCGGCCTATCCTATCCTATGCTACATTAGGGGGATTGACGTGATGGTTGGATGCGGAGACACGTTAGGTTGTGAATTCCAACGTGGCGGAGAAAATCATATATCCACATGGACCAATCAATAGTTCAAGTCACACACTCCCATAATCCATCCTCTTTTAGTAAAATATACTTCAACTATTCATAACAATACAATACTTCAGAGTTGAAGAGAAGTATCCAAATAACATGCCTTATTTTTTCAATAATCCATATTTGTTTTGTAGCAATGAGATATTTTTGCTCCTCCCCGATATGATAAATTACAAATATATATGATCCGCCTTTTCTATAAAGGACCCGAAATGCCTTGCTTACGTATCATTGGGAAGTGCATTAACATAAATACGGCAGTAAGAAGAGGTAATACAAAAGTATGTAAACTATAAAAACGAGTCAAAGTAGATTGGCCCACACTAGCGCTTCCACGTAATAATTCTACCAAGGGCGATCCTATTATAGGAATAGCTTCAGGCACGCCTGTTACGATTTTTACTGCCCAATAGCCAATTTGGTCCCGAGGTAAGGAATAACCAGTTACGCCAAAAGATGCGGTCAATACAGCCAGAACCACCCCTGTAACCCAAGTTAATTCGCGGGGTTTTTTAAACCCACCCGTAAGATACACACGAAATACGTGCAAAATCATCATTAGAACCATCATACTTGCTGACCATCGATGAACTGATCGAATTAACCAACCAAAATTGGCCTCAGTCATTATGTATTGAACAGAGGAAAAAGCCTCTGTAACAGTTGGACGATAGTAAAAAGTCATAGCAAAACCCGTAGCTACTTGTACTAAAAAACAAGTAAGCGTAATACCGCCTAGACAATAAAATATGTTGACATGAGGAGGAACATATTTACTAGTTATATCATCTGCAATCGCTTGAATCTCGAGACGTTCCTCGAACCAATCATATACTTTATTGAGATAGGTAACCCAAGAAGGACTCCCCCCCTGAGAGCCGCATATGAGAATTTCATCTCGTACAGCTCAAGGCGAAACACACAAATACTGGTTTCAACGGATATGGAAAAGATACGAAGTAAGAATAAGAAAAATCCGGAATCTCTTTTTTGTGATGATAATGCCAAGAAATATAATCTCAAGTTGGCTCATCCATCTTTCTTTATGTTAATTAGGCCTCTTGAATCTTCTCTTCCCTATCCTTTTTTTTTACTTTATTTGATAGGAATTCTCTTGTTGAGACCCTATGAATCAATTGAAACCTCAGATTCATACTAGAACCACGATGATTTAAGAAAGCAAAAGCTAAACTCAAAGTTTCTCTGAGTAAAAACCATTTGATCATCACTTATTCAATGAATGTAATGACTCAATAAAATTTATAATCTATATCTATAGCTGTAGAAAGATTTTTCTTTTGGTCAAAACTGAGGGAAAAAATTGTTTGATTTTGAAAAGGCCTATTTCCATCCGCTTGCGAGGTCTGAATAATAGGTATGAATCATAGTTCAAATATTTCTTTTATTGATCTATTCTATATAGTCCGTGCTCCAGAGACTAGAATAAATATCTGACGAAGTAGAATCATCTTGATATAGATGACAGGTCCATTCTCTGTATTATCAATAGGATCAATTATAACAAGTCACACGCTCATATTCCGGAAATTAAATATCGAAACAAATAAATTTCACGATCGAACTACCAGAATGGTCTATAAATACTTCAACTTAAGCAATCTTAAGTTGAAGTATTAAGTAAGTCTAAGTAAAATAATCCTTTTTGATTGAAAAATTAGGGTTCCCTGTTTTGTTTTTATAAACTAATTAATTGAAATTCCGTCCAGTAAAATGGAAGAATTATAAATTTCCAAAATAATAGATAGAAATATTGCAAATAGAGCCATTGCAACCCCCATAAGTGGCGTAGTCCCCCATCCTGGAGCTACTTTTCCATATTCCGAATTCAATGGTTTCAATAAACTCCCTACGTTAGTTCGTCTTGACCCAGATCTAGAACTACTCTCAACGGTTTTTGTAGCCATAAATCCTCTTTCATCATGGGTTGAAATCTGTTGACTTTGTATAGCATTCCGTTGTAGTTTTAAATAAACGACATTGTGGTGATCCATTGTGATCTTGAAATTATCGAAAAATGGAAACAGCAACCCTAGTCGCCATCTCCATATCCGGTTTACTTGTAAGCTTTACTGGGTACGCTTTATATACCGCTTTTGGGCAACCCTCTCAAAAATTAAGAGATCCCTTCGAAGAACATGGGGACTAGTGGAAGTAACGAGCCCCCCCAATATTAATATGGGGGGGGGCTCGTTACTTCCATGGAGATAATGAAAAATCATTTCATTTTTTTAGTTGGAACTTTAGGTGGTTCTCGAAAAAAGATAGCGAAAAATATTATTCCTAAAGTCGAAACTAACAGGAATGTATAAACCAATGCTTCCATAGATTCGATCGTGGTTTACAATTATAGCTTCCACACCTATTCATTTTGGGTCATTTACCAAAAAAAAATTATAAATTTAAATTTATAATTTGCTATTACTATATACTATAAATAAATATAAATTATATAAATTATAAATCATAGTATAATACTTACTATATACTAAATCCTAAATCATAGTATAATACTTACTATATACTATATTTATATATTATATTAATATTATTATAATATAATATTATTATTTTTTTTATTTATTATTAATTATTATAATTTATTTATTATTAATTATTATAATAATAATAAAATAATAAATAAAAATACTAAACTAAATAGGCAAGGGAATCTTGTATCAGACTACTTGTCTCCTTGTAGTTGGATCTCCAAGTTTTTGGAATGCTCCAAATTCCACTTGAGCATCCAAATCTGGATCAATACCGGCAAAAACATCTCTAAACAGGGTTCTGGCGCCGTGCCAAATGTGTCCGAAAAAGAAGAGCAAAGCAAATGTAGCATGCCCAAAAGTGAACCAACCCCTCGGACTGCTACGAAAAACACCATCGGATTTCAAAGTAGCACGGTCTAATTCAAAAATTTCACCTAATTGGGCACGTCTAGCATATTTTTTCACAGTAGCAGGATCACTATAACTGACTCCATTGAGTTCGCCACCATAGAATTCAACAGTTACCCCTACTTGTTCAACACTATACTTTGATTCTGCCCTTCTAAAAGGAACATCGGCCCTCACAATTCCGTCTCCATCTACCAAAACTACCGGAAATGTTTCAAAAAAGGTAGGCATACGACGTACAAAGAGTTCGCGCCCTTCTTTATCTCTAAATATGGGGTGCCCTAACCACCCAACAGCTATTCCATCCCCGTTGTCCATTGAACCTGCTCTGAATAATCCCCCTTTTGCCGGATTATTACCAATGTAATCGTAAAAAGCTAATTTTTCGGGAATTTTGGACCAAGCTTCTGATAAGCTCAGATTCTCGGCTAGTCCGGCCCCAACTCTTCGATATATTTCTTGCTGGAAGTATCCCTGATCCCACTGATAACGAGTGGGGCCAAATAATTCGATTGGGGTAGTTGCTGAACCATACCACATAGTTCCAGCAACAACGAAAGCTGCAAAAAAAACAGCAGCAATACTACTGGAAAGCACAGTTTCAATATTACCCATGCGTAATCCTTTGTATAGACGTTGAGGAGGGCGGACACTAAGATGGAATAGACCCGCTAATATGCCCAATGTACCTGCTGCAATATGATGAGAAGCTATTCCCCCCGGAACAAAAGGATCAAAACCTTCCGCACCCCACGCTGGATTTACAGATTGTACTTTTCCAGTTAGTCCATAAGGATCAGACACCCATATTCCAGGACCATATAAGCCTGTTACATGAAATGCGCCAAAGCCAAAGCAAGCGACTCCTGAGAGAAATAAATGAATTCCAAAGATCTTGGGCAAATCTAAAGAGGGTTTTCCCGTACGTTCATCGGAGAATATCTCTAGGTCCCAATACACCCAATGCCAAATAGCTGCCAAGAAGCACAAGCCAGAAAACACAATATGTGCCCCTGCCACGCCTTCATAACTCCAAATGCCCGGATTCGTTATAGTTCCTCCTGAGATACTCCAACCCCCCCACGAATTGGTTATTCCTAAACGAGTCATGAAGGGTATAACGAACATGCCTTGTCTCCACATTGGATCAAGAACAGGGTCAGAGGGATCAAAAACTGCTAATTCATATAGAGCCATCGAGCCGGCCCAACCAGAAACTAGAGCTGTATGCATTATATGGACAGAAAGCAATCGACCGGGATCATTCAATACGACAGTATGAACACGATACCAAGGCAAACCCATGTAAATACTCCTAAATAAACAGACATTATGTAACTTTATCACATTGTAAAAGACTAGACCGTGTACTTCACCTGTTCAGTAGAAAAGGTATTGATATTTATTTGTATTCCCTTATTTTATCTTCAATGAAATAGAAATATAAGGGAACAATTCTGTTTATATTTAATAGTAACAAAGAGAAACAGATCTTATTCTGTACCCGATAAGTACCAATACGCAATGGGAATATTTTTTTTTGGAAAGAATGCATAGATACTTGATTTATCTTTATCATTTTAAATCATTGGAACAATCGTCCGATCCGATCGATCCGTTAGTTCCAATTTTTATTTATTCATTCTGTCTTCCTCTATGAGACTTACAGTCTATATATTCTATATATAAAGTCTATATCTATATTACTATATCTATATTCTAATCATTATAATCTATTGGTACTATCTATCATAGTTCTATCATAGTATCTATCATAGTATATGTATATATATATTATATATTATATTTAATATTATATTTATTATTATTATATTTATTATTATTTATAATTTATATAATTTATATTTTTTATATTTTATAAAAATTTAATAATTTAAGAATAAGTTTAAGAATAAGAAATAAAGAACAAAAAAATGATGAAGACAATAAAGCCATTGTTTTGTTACGTTTCCATATTAAAGTAAAGTATAGTACTTCATTTTTTTCTTTATTTTAATGCCCATTGGTGTTCCAAAAGTGCCTTTTCGGAGTCCTGGAGAGGAAGATGCTGTTTGGGTTGACATATAGTGCGACTTGTTAGACATATTGGTCATATGGGATTTCCCCGTTATCTCCCCCGATCGAGTATTCTCTGTTTCGCCCAATCCATATATATATATATTCAATTCAATATTGTATTGATTGAACCATCAAAAATTCGGAGCGTGAAGCACAATTAGATCAATTTCTATTGGGGATCAATATTATCAATTATTCTAATTGATGGTTTACTTGGACTGATAATCCAGGCTCCGTTCATAGAATACCAAATTGGGAATGGTAAAAGTAAAGTAATAGAATGGGAGTGTAAATGTAGTAATGTAGTAATATAAATAAATATAAATATTAATGTAAATGTAGTAATATTAAATTAAAAATTAAATTTAAATAAAAAAAAATATAAAATAAATAAATATTAAAATATAAAAATATAAAATAAATAAATAAAATAAAATAATAAATAATATAAATATAATTATAAATTATAATAATTATAATAATTATAATAATAGTATATATAATACTATACAATACATATATAATACGATACGATTACACGATATGATTATCGCTTGTATCATAGGATATTCTTAGAATTACTATAGAGATAATCTCAAAAGGTAGAATCTCAAACTGCCTACCAAGTACTATGATGAATACATAGAATAGTTTTGGGAAAGGCATGAAATGAATTAAAAAACAAAAAAGAAGTGGTACTGAAAAAATTTGCCCTATATGCGCAAATAGAATTCGGGCAAATCTTCCCCCGGAGTAGAATAAGAACCTAAAATAATTGAAAGGACCCATTCAGGAACAAGAAAATTACATCGTGATTTGAATTTCGATGAAACAATACATCAATGAGAAGTTAGTTCAATAAGTTAAGAAAATTTTATTTTTTTTATTTTATACATTATAGAATATAGGGAACGGGAAGGAGACCAAACCTCATGTTAAAAAAAAAAATGGAAGAAAAGCAAAACGCTTCATTAGAAAAACAGTTAGAAAAAAAAAAATAGGACTGGAATCGACACATTGATTTTTTTTTCTCAATTCTTTTGAACCGTATGCATCCAAAGGTGCACGTACGGTTCCACAGGGATGCAATTTTGCCCTAATCAACCGACTTCATCGAGAAAGATTACTCTTTTTAGGCCAAGAGGTTGATAGCGAGATCTCTAATCAACTTGTTGGTCTCATGGTATATCTCAGCATAGAAGATGCTACTAGGGATCTTTATTTGTTTATAAACTCTCCAGGCGGATGGGTAATACCAGGAATAGCCATTTATGACACTATGCAATTTGTGTCACCCGATGTACATACAATATGCATGGGATTAGCCGCTTCAATGGGATCTTTCATTTTGGTCGGAGGAGAAATTACCAAACGTCTAGCATTCCCTCACGCTTGGCGCCAATGAGTTTTTTTAGAAAAAAAAAAAGAAGACTATGCCTTCGCTCTATCGAATATGAATCAAAAAGAATAAGTAATAATAGCATGGCACTTCGAGTTCGATATGAGCAAACCATTATTGTTTTTTCCTAACATGAGATTTTGTATCGAGATAGTAGTATGAGGTTATTACCAATTTGATCTTATGTGTCAAGAGTTAATTTCAGCGTCACAAACCATTTTTCTTCCACACCAGAAGTCTCTTTATTATCTTTATGTTATAAGAGAAAGAGTAAAAAAAATGGAAAAAATCATTTTATCCTTCTTGGATTTGGATCGTATCAAAAATAAACTTTGGGATTGCTAAACCACAGACAAGATAAATATATATATATAAAGCAACAGAACCATCATAGTATTTTTCTTTACTAATACGAAAGGAAGGGTGGTAAATGGATCATATAAACATTTGGATCGGATGAGTTATATTTCTTCTTTTCGATCGAAGAAATTCTATTGAAAAAGGAAGAAAATTCCATTGCAGAGCCGTATGCAATGTACAAAAGATGCCCGTACGGTTGTTTAATTTCTTCTCGTTATTCCCCCTTACTTTCATAAAATCGTGCGAGATATGCATAGAAGAACCGTTCATGATGTTATATCAATATCATCAGGGTTATGATTCACCAACCTGCTAGTTCTTTTTATGAGGCACAAGCAGGGGAATTTATCCTGGAAGCAGAAGAACTGTTGAAGCTTCGCGAAACCCTCACAAAAGTTTATGTACAAAGAACGGGCAACCCTTTATGGGTTATATCCGAAGACATGGAAAGGGATGTTTTTATGTCAGCAACAGAAGCCCAAGCTCATGGCATCGTTGATCTTGTAGCGGTCGAAAATGAGAATACTGGGGATTTTTTATAAATATAGAATTCCATTTCAAAATTAGAATTTTCCGTGATTTGATAGTGAATAGAAATCATTCATAATCATCAACCATCAGGTTAAGATCGATCTAAGCCAACCCACTCTATTCTATCTAGAATGAGATTATATAGACACGACATGCCAACCATTAAACAACTTATTAGAAACGCAAGACAGCCAATAAGAAATCTCACGAAATCCCCCGCTCTTCGAGGATGTCCTCAGCGTCGAGGAACATGTACTAGGGTGTATGTGCGACTCGTTCAGTTCATATCATGAGTTTTAAGAAATTAAAAAAAAAAAAAATTTTCCAGTATCAATGACCACTACCAATGAATAGGATAGATAGAGTGAAAGACCGCCATTTAATTTACTATCTAAATGACTATCTAAAAATGAGGATTTATCATCTACCTATTATGTAATGTAATTTATGGTTTCTATTGGTGCAAATCCAATCACTCCGTTTTAGATGAGAAGCAATGCTCCATTGGTAGCAAATAGTTATCCATTAAGCGGAGGAAATAGTCTTATAAGAAGCAAAAAGGTTATGCTCCTATTCTTAAAAAAAAAAAAAAAACGGACTAACAGGGTCAGCTACCTAGCCAACTTTCAGAATTAAATGCCGTCACTGTATGGATAGCTTTTTTTTTTTTGAAAAGGACTATTACTTTCTAATTATAATTAGAATTGAAAAAAGAATTATAATTGAAAAGGGGATGGGGTAGAGCCAAAGAGTGTGAACTATACAAGTTCACAATCAAATTCGATGAAATGAAAGAAGAGGCTCCGGTGTATAGAGAGGACCTCACCGTTTCAAAAGTTACCATAGAAACGAGTAAACCCACTATTTAGTAGCAGTCGAATTTATTATTTCCAGTCGAGATACCTGGAAGGAAAAAATTGTGGTCGGGAAGGTCATAGTAGCAAAAGCCATTGGAATTTATATTTTATATATCGGAAGAATCCGTTTTGTTATTAATCGACCGGAGGAAAAGGATGACTGAAAGAAGAGAAATCCATTAGTTATTCAAGAAAGTTTCATTTGATTTAATGACCAGAGTTAAACGGGGATATACAGCTCGAAGACGTCGAAAAAAAATTTGTTTATTTGCATCAACCTTTATAGGTGCTCATTCAAGACTTACTCGAACGAGTACTCAACAAAGAATGAGAGCTTTGGTTTCCTCTCATCGAGATAGGAGCAGGAAAAAGAGAGATTTTCGTCGTTTGTGGATCACTCGGATAAATGCAGTAACTCGTGAGGGTAGGGTATCCTATAGTTATTGTAGATTCATACACAATCTGTACAAGAAACAATTGCTTCTGAATCGTAAAATACTTGCGCAAATAGTACTATCAAATAAGATTTGTTTTGATATGATTTCCAATAAAATCATCAATCAATCAAATACAAATAAAGGAATTAAGGAATTAAAGAATCTTAATAGAATATACTATACAGGAAACAAGAATGATTGAAACAGAATTTCCCGGAGTCCATTCTCCGGGAAGATAGAAGAAAAATAAATTAAGATTTTAGTAGTAGGAATAAACGAGTATCTTTCAATACAAAACATATTTATTACCCATTTTTCCTTTTTTATAACACAAGAATCAACTCTAGATTCTAAGTTTTTCGAGCAAAACATTAATCTGAGCTTGAGTTCCTATTGGAGTTTTGAGGAGTATGTCTATTTATTTTTGGTTCTACGACCAGTAATGGACTCCCCTCTCTCCAATTGTTTCTCATTATTACGAAAAGGTAACGAAGATAAAATACGAGCTTGTTTTATAGCAATAGTAATTAATCGTTGTTGTTTCAAGGTCAACCTATTCATCCGTCTAGATAAGATTTTTCCTTGTTCACTAATAAATCGACTAATTAAACTCATGTTTCTATAATCTATTCGATCCCCCGATCCAATTGGGGGTAAACGCCTACGAAAAGATCGCTTGTATTTACGAAAAGGTTGTTTGGATTTATCCATGGTTTGCTTATTCCTTGTTTGTTTATTCCTTGATATATCTTATATTAGAAATTATATAAATTCTAAATATATATATAAATTGTATATAAAATTATAAAATATAATAAAAAAAAAATACAATTGTATTTTTTTTTATTCATTTAAGATCCGACCAAAATAGGATTTGTTTGTATTATCTATGTGAAGATGTAAAGTTCTTACTCTTCCCGCTCCTTGGAAAAATAACACATGCATTCTGTTCCATCTATTTCTTTATTTCCCCATGAATCGTATATTTTTTACAATAGCGACAAAATTTTCTCAATTCTAATCGATTCGGTGTATTGTGTCGATTCTTTTGAGTAATATATCTAGAAATGCCCGGCGATCCTTTATTGACACCCTTTCGAACACAACTGGTACATTCCAAAATCACTATAATTCTGATATCTTTACCCTTGGCCATGAACCTCCTTTTCATTTTGGATCGACTTCACTTCTGAACTCTCCTCATTTTTTTTTATCCGAACCAAAAACAAAAGAAAATAAAAAAAATATAAAATATAAAAAATATATAAAAAATATATTTACTATATATTTACTAATTAAAAATATTTACTAATTAAAAAAATATATAATTACTAATTAAAGATGGAATCTATAAATATTTTTTTTTTTATTAGAATTCGAATGACTTCGAAGTACTATAATTTAATTAGTATGAATAACTATAACAATAAAAAAAGAGAGTCATATTCATTAATATAAGAATGAAGAATATTAAGAATATAGTAATAATTAAGTAATACAATTTTTTCTAACTAGGAATTATTCCTATCCTAATCTCAGTATTTCATTTAAGTATCTTCTTTCTATGTTAGATGTTATAATTTCGTGGAACCACCCCTAGACTGTATCCACATTTCCATTTCTTTTCTCCCAAATTATATCGTGGATTCACTGTATTTTGACTGAGGTTCGATACACTTTTGCTTTCCTATCCTAAAGAAAAGGGGAGCGAAATTGAAGCCATGTTACGTAGAATGGTATCTCAAATCTTCTTCATTTCTTCACATATCAATACAAGAATTCAATCAGAATTAAAAAAAAGGGAATGACAAGGCATCTGGAAATAAACGATTAATTTCTATCAATAGACCCGCTAAAGACCCAAACCATAGAGTGGTTAGCACAGGTGCCGTGGAGAGATATGTTTTTATATCTCGCATTGAAAATCCTCCTTCTTCTTTGATTTTTTTTTTTTTTTTTATTTATTTTATTTATTATTTTATTTTATTTATTATATATATTATAATTATTTATTTTTTTTTTATTTAAAATAATTAATAATATTTATAATATTATATATATTAATTTAATATATATTAATTTATATTAATTATTTTAATTTATATTAATTATTATTTAATTATTTTTAATTATTATATTTTTAATTATTATATTATATATTATTATATAATAATATATAATAATATATAATTATAATGTTATATTAGCTATATTAAGTTAATTAAGTTATAATTTAATGTATTTTTATATTTTTTATATTTTAAATTAAAAATTTTTATAATTATAAAGATTTTTATAAAAAATCTTTAATTATATTAAACATATCATTATATGAAACTAAAAAAAAAAGAAGAATGACAAGAACATTCTACCTAATTATAATATATATTAGTTAGATATATATTAGATATAGGTAGATAGGTAGAGGAAAAATAGGTTAAAAAAGAGGGATGTGGAAAACAAGACATGGATTTTGTACAATGACACTGTACAACAATTTTTAAAAGGGATGTAGCGCAGCTTGGTAGCGCGTTTGTTTTGGGTACAAAATGTCGCGGGTTCAAATCCTGTCATCCCTACCTACTCTTTCTCCTATGGACAGTTACAAGAGATTTATTGAGTAAGATCGGGTAAAATTGGACATAATTTTTGCATACTATATGTACACAAGACCCCCCCCCGGGGGTAAAAAAATATTTTCTTTACAATCGAATCTAATCTTATGGGATATAAGAAAGCGCTCTTAGTTCAGTTCGGTAGAACGTGGGTCTCCAAAACCCGATGCCGTAGGTTCAAATCCTACAGAGCGTGATTCCGTTTATGTTATGTCGAATTACAATGAAATAACTTCAAAAACCAATACTAATACTAAAGTATAATTGCAACTTTAATTTAACCTCCTCCTTGTAGGAGGTCAAATTAAAAAAATAAATGTTACTCAATCAAAGGTCCAACTGATCACCGCGCCTGTATTGTAAATATGCAGTTACAAATAATCCTGTTAAAGTAATAGGAATTAGACCTAAGACGATTCCAAATAGAAAAACTTCAATCATTTTGATTTGTTTTAGGGAATAAAAAGAGAGGTAAGATCTATCCCTAAATATTAATCTGAATTATCCGTGAATCTCAATGACCAGGAATTGGCAATTGACGCGGGAAGGAACCATAGAATACCAAAAATGAAATATAAATATTAAGAGAGGCTTTTTTTTTTTTTATTGTTTATTGAATTTCATTCATTTCAGATAAGTCGTATCTTGTTCAAACCAATAAATAGAGCTGTGGTTATAGTTGAAGCAGCCACTAAAAAACCGAAATAACTAGTTAGAATAGGCATGAAAGAGCTAAATTAGATATTTTACTACATATGTGAATTGTGAATAAAACATTTACCTAAGTCTCAATCCAGATACGACGGTAAGAAAAACTTATTGAAAGAATTAGTCTAGTTCCAAATGAAAGTTCTTGATTCATCATAGATGGACACTAAAAAAAAAAAGATAGATATAGGTAAGGTAA